TACCCTTAAATTTGATATTTGTTCGAGTATGTAAATAAATCGCGAATATGATCCAAGTAATAAAAGCCCAAGTTTCTTTTGGGTCCCAACTCCAATAGGATCCCCATGCTTCGTTAGCCCATACTGCTCCAGAAAGAATTCCTATGGTTAAAAAGATAAATCCTAGACTAATAACCCGATAACTCCAATAATCCAATTGTTGAATCAATTGTGACCTGTAATAATTCTTTGGAGAAAAAAAAGAAATATTTTGTAAAACATTATTTCGTTCATTGATGTATTCCATTTGACCAAAGAAAAATGACTCATGTAAATTTAAGAAATGATTATTCGTAGAAAAAAACTTTCTCTTTTTTCTAACTGTAATGACTAGAAGTGATACTGACAATAATGATCCGCATAAAAGGGCCGCATAGCTTAATATCATCATGCTTACATGCATTATTAGCCACTCGGATTGAAGAGCGGGTACTAATATTGTGGATTCTTGTATTTCAGTTAAAAGACCTGAAGTTGCAAAACCCTGGGTAAAAATAGCACTTGGGCCAATTATTGTGCTTAGAAGATTTTGATTTTTTTTGAAATATGGAACTATATGAATAAGGGAAAAACTCCATGAAAGAAAAATTAATGATTCATATAAATCACTTAGGGGAAAATGTCCCGAATAAATCCAACGAGTCATTAATAATCCTGTTATACAGAAAAAAGTCATTATCATGCCTTTTTCGGATGAATTATATAGTTTTATGATTTCATCCACTAAAAAGGTTATCAAATGAATTATAATTATAATTGAAACGACCGAAAAAGAAATATGAGTTAATATATGCTCTAAGGTTGAAAATATCATAAAAAGAAATCAAAAACGAGTTTTTTAATTATAAAATCGAAATCGGTAATTGACTTCATTATAGGATTGATTTCTTTTTTTTCGTAGATGACATGCCGCCACTCGGACTCGAACCGAGATGCTCTAGCACTGCTTCCTAAGAGCAGCGTGTCTACCAATTTCACCATAGCGGCTTGTCTTGAACTCATAATAGCTTATGAATAAGCAATCGTCTAGATTTAAGAATTCAATGGGGTGCAATATTTTTTACAAATTGATAAATCAAAATTCGTTCAAATAGGTATTTGAAGGTTCATTATTTGAGTTTAGGGTCTGAATTTTATTGTGTATTTTAGACTCTCCTCGATTTGAACTCTTGTAAAACTAGATAATCCTACTATGAATTAATATGAATTAAGGGATAGAACCTACCCCACAAAAACATTTTTAACTGTATTTGATTTCAAAAAGTGAAACCAAAAAATCCATTTGACCAATGAAAAACCCATTTTGGATCATTTTAAATTGACATATAGTTATCTAGAATATCTTCACTAAGTGTTTTTGCCTGGATTGATGACGAGAGATATATGAAGCCTATATAGGAATTCCTATTCTCGGAATTCCGAGAAAATCCAAAAGTCAGAAAATTAAAAGGGTTTAAAATTTGAACCAATTAATTTCAATGATTCTAGTAACAAAAGATTTTGGATTCGCCCTTCTATAGAATATAGAAAAAGTGAATTTATAGGAAAAAGAAAACTTTATATTGTTGGAACAAATAGGTTTCTGGAGAAAATGAAAATAATATTCCTTACCTTGGAAATGTGAAAATAGATTCAAAAGACAATTGAGTATCTTGTGTTTTTGGGTCAACAAAAAGAAAGTATTCTTTTTTTTTTTTTAATTCGGTAAGGTAAACAGAAGAATTCTTATTCTACATATTCTAAGAGCGGAACGCTTTCCATTCCCTATTGATTGACTCAACAGGAAATGGAAATCGGTAATTTGATTTTCGAAATGAAATGAGTAAATTTTTGAGTCAGGCCGATTCAGATTATTTCAACGTGGTATATTTTATTACGTATTTTATTTCTTTGTTGCACAAAAACTTTTGGAATTCCCGGTAGAAAGAGATTTCCCTAAGGAAAACGCTTTTAACGCTGCCCAATATCCCTTCCTTTTCCAAAAATTTTTACGAATACGTTTTTTTGATGCAGAAGTACGTTTTTTTGGAACTGCCATTAAAATGAAGAGATTACGCATCAGTATGTGAAAGACATTTATTGTTCAAAAAAAATCGATAAAATGGGTGAAAGATATGGGAAAATCACATAAAATATTACTCAAAATAGATAAAAAGAAGAATATTCTTCTTTTTAGTAACTTGGCAAACTCAGGAAAAATATGTCTAATTTGACTGAAATTTTCAAATTTGAAAGAGACTAGTAATTAATCTCTTTCTTTTATATGATTTGACCAATTGGAACTTCTTGATTTGAATATTTGAAGTATTTAAAGCAGAAACTTAGAAAGAATAAGTAAAATAAAAAGAAATAAAAATTTCAAAGTTATATAGGTTAAGTTATTACATATCTTCATTTCAAAAGAGGTAAGGTCCAGTGAATCGGAAACCATTAATATTAATTAATAATTAAGAATTAAAAA